AATTTGGCTAAAAAAAAAACAAAGAAGGGGGTGGTAAAGTCATAAAGTCAAATAAAATAGTCTTCTTCAAACAAAAATATACCTATTATGACTAGGAATGCGGTACAAGGGATTCGATTCCCCGAAGCTCGTAGCAAAAGAGCAGGTAAATAAAAGGTTTTTTAGAATTTATTTTTTTTGATCATACATAATTGAAAACAACAATTTTGTTCTTTTTACGAACCTGATGTCGATAAATCCGTGAGTCTAGAAATTCATTTCGGCCAATTGAACCTTCTCGAACTGTTTCTTTTTAAGAACCAAAAAGATTTGGGCCAAAATAACAGATGCCAAGAAGACCAAAAGACCTTGGACACGTAATGGATCTTGAAGTACTATTTCTGAATCTCCCTGACCAAATCCACCCACATTAGGATTACTGGTTAATGGTTGATCCAATTTGATGGATTCACCCTCTGAAACAAGAACTTCTGGTCCCGGAGGGATAATATCAACCACTTCACGTCCATCCAATGGATCTGTTATGGTTATTTCATATCCCCCTTTTTCTTTTCGTATGATTTTACTTACTATGCCCGCCCCTGTAGCATTATAAACTGTATTGTTACTCTTGCTTCCGTCGGGATAAATCTGGCCCCTTCCCCTATTCCCCCCTACGTATATAGGATATTTTAAGAAGTGAACATCTTTCTTAGTAGCGGGGTCGGGGGAAAGAATAGGAAAGGTGATTTCACTATATTTCTGACCGGGGACAGGCCCTATCACAAGAATATTTTTTTTATTAGGGCGGTAGCTCTGAAAAGACAAATTGCCTATCTTTTCTTTCATCTCGGGAGAAATACGATCGGGAGGAGCTAATTCAAACCCCTCCGGTAAAATAAGAACAGCCCCCACATTCAAACCCCCTTTCTTACCATTAGCAAGAACTTGTTTCACTTGCTTATCATAAGGAATTCGAACAACTGCTTCAAATACAGTATCAGGGAGTACCGCCTGTGGAACCTCAATATCCACGGGCTTATTAGCTAAATGGCAGTTGGCACATACAATACGCCCAGTCGCTTCTCGTGGATTTTCATAACCCTGCTGCGCAAAAATGGGATATGCACTTGAAATGGATGTCCGAGTTATGATATATATCATGAGCGATACGGAAATAGATCGAGTAATATGTTCCTTTATCCAAGAAAAAGTCTTTCTAGTTTGCATGGCCTAATCATTGATCCGAAAATTTCTACAATAAATTTGGCAGGTCGCTAGTATAGTTCCCTGTCCACGATTCTGCTATTTATTGGAATCATTTTACTAGAATACTATAGTATAAGTATACTATGAAAATAGTATGAAAATCCCCTGTTTTTCATACTTATGTAGAACTAAAAAGTAAGAAACATTCTAATTGGATTAATATCGGCGGATCGTTTATCAATCATTCATTGAATGATAAATAACTACAAGTGACGGAGATACACGATTTAAATAACGAAAAATCCAATATTTCAAAATAGTATCGAGAATAACTGGAAAAGTGGAAACAAGACCAGATATAATTTGATCATTATGACCAAATCCAAAATCTTTGTAGACAGAACCAATCATTAGTTCCCAACCATGGGGTGAATGAAATCCGATACATAAATCGGTTAATAAAAGAATCAAAAAAGCTTTGACTGTATCACTTAAGTTATATAGGAATTCTTGAGTCCAAGAGTTAATAATAACAAGTTCTTGATTACCTAAAATAGAATAACCGCTTAGAATAACAAAACAGATTAGATTTGTTGAGAAGTGGAAAATCGTATGGATACGATCCTCATTGTGTATCTTGATTAATTGGATCGTTTCTTTGTGGATTCTTATAGGAAGCTTTTGTAGATGTGTCTCCGAGTATTCCTTGATCATTTCTTCCAAGAAGAGGATTTCCTCTAATTCTATGAACTTTTCTAGAATACTTTTTTCTTGCATATCATTCAAAAAAATTTCGGATTGACCCGTATTTGACCAATTAGTAACCCAAGATTCCATACTTTTAGTAAATGAGAGAGAAATCCACCAGGGCAGAAATACTATAGATGCAAGATACAAAAGAGGAGTGAATGCTTTCTTTTTTGCCATTTTTCACCTGTGAATTTTTAATTAACCCACTTCATTTGTCGACTCTATGTGATCCAATATTTCTTTCAAACATGAGTTCTAGACAAGGTATCAAACCTATGAATCTATTTTATTTGTGATTTTGTTTGAATCTAGAAAGAATACAGAAATAGACTAAGACTCCACTTCGAATTCGACTGAAGAAATAATACAAAATAGTGTTTCCAGATATCTCAATTCATCAAATTCCAAACAAAACACGTGTCTACTTTCGATGAATGAACAAAAGAAGTCCTTTAAGGAATGAATATTGTTGAGATTTTGAGACGTAAAGAACTCTTTTTCTATCCAAATATCCAATATTTCAAAAAAATTCCAACGATTTCCCATAGTCAAGAATAGAATAATTGAGAGAAAGATATTGTGATGATCAAAAAGTCGATTGACAAAAATAAAAGAATTTACAAGATATGATTTATCTGCATCTAAAGTATCACTTAGTTATAGAAAAAAACAGGATTCTTTTATTTTTCCCTCCTGCGGAGAAAGCATTCGTTCTTCAGCCCAATCCTTTTCTCAAAAGACTTCAATTGGTACGCGCAAGAAATAGGCCAATTCCGCGGCTTTTTGTTCAATTTCTCGTGGAGTCAAATTCTCATCAGTACGGGTCAACGGAATAGCCCCCCGGCCTCTGATGTCCATATAAAGGATACGGCGAGCATAAATACCCTCTTTAACTTCTATTCTAACGGATTGAATATCTTTTATACGGAATCGGAGGAATATGCGACGATTTTTTCCAGGAAATCCCCACCGAAAAATACACACCATTCCTTCCTTTCTATCGAATTGATCATAGCCACTACCTACATTCCAGGAAATTGTGCACCACAAATAGGAACTAATAAAGAGACCCGCGATCCCGTAGAAAGACATCACGATCCCTTGTGGAAAAAAAATGATTTGCTGAGACGGAACAAAAGATATCAAATTTCTACCAAGATAACTGGAAGTTCCAACCAATAAGAATCCTAATGAACCTAAAAAAACGATAAGGGCCCAGCAAAAATTACTTAGTTTTCGAGACCCCGTTATAAGTTCTATCCATATATGTTCTGATCGCCAACTCATACTTGATCCGATTGCATTTTATTGGAATTGAGAGAATACCCCAAATGGTTTTGACTTTACTTTTTTTGTTTCCGAATGAACTTTCATCAACTAGCACTAGTTTAATGTGAACTAGCACTAGTTTGATGGGAACCTTTAGGAGTAATTCCTCAAATTGGTTAGATCTAAAATAATAACATACCCTTCCTATGATCCCAATATACATATAGATCCGCCAACTTTACATTTGGGGTATCCAGCAGTCCTGATCTATTTCAAACTAGCTATAATTCAGTTACGCATAGATCATTTTCTGCAGGGGCATAAGAGCTTTTTCCTTTATGTTCGGCAGAAATCGCATGTTCTACCCTATTTCCCGAAATAAATATATGTGTTATGCTACAAGTCTAAGTTTCAAAAAAACGGATGAGATTGGGTCCCCTCAGATCTAAACAATCTTGTTTTTTTGAACATGAAGAAATAAAGAAGCCATTGCAATTGCCGGAAATACTAGGCCTACTAAAGGCACAAAAATAGAGGGAAATTGGAAAGTTGTCATAAAATGGGTACCTCGATTTACTATTTGTACCTGTTCTTATTTTTTTTTAATATCATATTTTTTATTTATACTAATTATAATTAATAATTGTAATTAGTATGAATTCGTAGTTATTATTAATTAATTCAATTTTAAAATTCTTATTACAGATATAAGTATCTAATTGAGTATATAGAATAAGTCCAAGGAATGTAGAACTCAAAAAATGGACTTATTCATCTATCTACATGAAAGATACATATGATAATCCATTTGATTATTTTTCTGCATTTCTTTGTGTTTTGTTCTTGTCTTCGAATTTAATATTAATAAGAGTTTCTTACAAATTATCGAAAGATTCATTAGAATGCAGCCCAACCGGGATTTTTAGTGAAAATAGGATTTTCGGGGGATGAAGAAAGATACAAAACGATATATCTATTTTTTTCTATATTTGAATTTGATTCTATACGTAAGACAAAATGCGTTTTATTTGCCTAATTTCACGAAAGGAAGAACTTGTTTTTTTATCTTGTTGATAGAGACTTCTAAAATAATTGAACCTAGTGCATTGAATTGGAATTTAAGGGAAAGAAGGCGTGGAGCTGAAATAACTCACTCAGAACACTTTTTAAAAGATTACGTGGTACGATTAGGTCAAATAAGCCCTTCTGGAATAAAAATTCAGAAGCTTGTGAATCGTCGGATATCGCTTTATTCAATGTTTGTTCAATTACTCTTTTACCCGCAAATGCAATGTAGGAATTTGGTTCGGCAATAATAATATCTCCCAACATACCAAAACTAGCTGTTACCCCACCGGTAGTAGGAGATGTAAGGATTGATACATACAATAACCTTTTATTTGATTGGTAATCATATAAGGCAGACGAGACTTTAGCCATTTGCATCAAGCTCAAACTTCCTTCGTGCATGCGCGCCCCCCCCGAAGAGCACACTATAATAAGAGGTATAAATTGATTAATAGCGTACTCAATCAAACGGGTTATTTTCTCCCCGACTACGCATCCCATACTACCCCCCATAAATTGAAAATCCATAACCCCAATTGCTACGGGAATACCATTTAGTTGACCTACGCCTGTTTGAACAGCCTCGGTTAATCCTGTCTTTCTTTGATAAGAATCAATACGATCTTTATAAATCTCCTCCTCCGAACGAAATCCAATGGGATCCCCGGAGACCATGTCTTCATCCATAGGATGCCAAGTACCGGGGTCGATCGAAACTTCGATTC